GAAATTCTAGTATACGAACTGATGGTAACAGCCGCGATTTCAATATAAGAGGAAGATCTAATGATTTTGATATAAATAAAAAATACAAAAATTTATGGGTTCAGTGCGAAAATTGTTATGGATTAAATTATAAAAAATTTTTTAGATCAAAAATGAATATTTGTGAGCAGTGTGGATATCATTTGAAAATGAGCAGTTCAGATAGAATCGAACTTTTGATTGACCCGGGCACTTGGGATCCTATGGACGAAGATATGGTCTCCATGGACCCCATTGAATTTCATTCAGAGGAGGAACCTTATAAAGATCGTATTAATTCTTATCAACAAAGAACAGGTTTAACCGAAGCTGTTCAAACAGGCATAGGTCAATTAAATGGTATTCCCATAGCAATTGGGGTTATGGATTTTCAGTTTTTGGGGGGTAGTATGGGATCTGTAGTAGGCGAGAAAATCACTCGTTTGATCGAGTATGCTACTAATCGATCTCTACCTGTTATTATTGTGTGTGCTTCCGGAGGAGCACGTATGCAAGAAGGAAGTTTGAGCTTGATGCAAATGGCTAAAATATCTTCTGCTTCATATAATTATCAATCAAATAAAAAGTTATTCTATGTATCAATCCTTACATCCCCTACAACTGGTGGAGTAACGGCCAGTTTTGGTATGTTGGGAGATGTCATTATTGCTGAACCTAACGCGTACATTGCTTTCGCAGGTAAAAGAGTAATTGAACAAACATTGAATAAAACAGTACCCGACGGTTCACAAGCAGCTGAGTATTTATTCCATAAGGGCTTATTCGACCCAATCATACCGCGTAATCTTTTAAAAGGCGTTCTGAGTGAGTTATTTCAGCTACACGGTTTTTTTCCTTTGAAAAATAGATATATATAATATAGAAATAAAACGAAAATATTAAAATCTAGAAAAAATAGAAGTGATTTCTATGCCTTGCCTACCAAGAACTTCCATTTTTTATTAGAAATCTAATCCCTTTTTGTTGGGTTGAATTAGTTTAGTTAGAGTCGCGAACTTATAATAAACTCTTTATCTTTAATAAAAAAAAAACTCTTTATTTTATTAGTAAGATAGAAATTTTATTAGTAAGATAGAAAGAAAGGACGGGAGAATTCATAAAATTTCGTAAACTTAAAGTGGGTTGTCATACATATTCGTGTAGAAAGATGAATAGGTACACTAAATTTTCATTTAGTCCTCATTCCTTGCACTTATTAAGTACTTAATAATCTTAATATTATATTATTTATAATAATTATAATATAATATAATAGATATACTTATGATATCTTTATATTTATAATAGAAATATTAAATTGAGGTACCCGTTCTATGACAGATCTTTACTTACCTTCTTTTTTTGTCCCTTTAGTAGGCCTAGTATTTCCGGCGATTGCAATGGCTTCTTTATTTCTTCATGTACAAAAAAATAAGATTGTCTAGACCTGATGGGGCCAACCAGATATTTTTTTTGGTACAGTGTTTAGTGTAATGCGGTATGATATGTGCCTTTTTTCCGAATACAAATGAAAGAACTGTTATGCATGTGGATACATGATATCCGTATAAATCCATGTATATACGGGTTATAAAAACGATCGGCAAATATTTTTATAATAGAAAGTCAATGTATCTAACCAATTACTCCTAAGGGTTCATATCAGAATAGTTTTAGTTGATGAAAGTTACTTTGGCATCAAGAAAAGTCAATTTTTTTTTCTGAATTCCAATCGAATGCAATCGGATCTAGTATAGTATGAACTGGCGATCAGAACATATATGGATAGAACTTATAACAGGGTCTCGAAAAGCAAGTAATTTTTTCTGGGCCTTTATTCTTTTTTTAGGTTCACTAGGATTTTTAGTGGTTGGAATTTCTAGTTATCTTGGTAGGAATCTGATACCTGGATTTCCTTCTCAACAAATTATTTTTTTTCCACAAGGGATCGTGATGTCGTTCTATGGGATCGCGGGTTTATTCATTAGTTCCTATTTGTGGTGCACAATATCGTGGAATGTAGGTAGTGGTTATGATCGATTCGATAGAAAAGAAGGAATAATGTGTATTTTTCGTTGGGGATTCCCCGGAATAAATCGTCGCATTTTCCTTCGCTTCTTTATGAAAGATATCCAATCAATCAGAATGGAGGTTAAAGAGGGTCTTTTTCCTCGTCGTATTCTTTATATGGAAATCAGAGGCCAAGGAACCATCCCCTTGACTCGTACTGATGAGAATTTGACTCCACGAGAAATTGAACAAAAAGCTGCCGAATTGGCCTATTTCCTGCGCGTACCAATTGAAGTTTTTTGAATTTTTATCAAAAGGAACAAATTCGTTCGGATTTATCCAATTGAGATATTCGGAAATCCCATTTACTTAGAATTTACTTATTCTATTATAAATATATATATTTCATTCGAAACGGGATCCTTAATTCTATTTCTATATTCTTTTTTCTAGATCTAAGGACTACATTTTTACTTTACAAAAAACTGGGAATAGATCCATAGGTTCGATACCTTGTTATAGAACTCGTGCTTTAGAGAAATATAAGATCAGATAAAGTTGACAAATGAAGCAGTTCATTAACAATTCACAGAAAAAAAAAATGAAAAAAAAGAAAGCATTGGCTTCCCTCGCGTATCTTGCATCTATAATATTTTTGCCCTGGTGGATCTCTCTCTCATTTCAAAAAAGTCTGGAACCTTGGATTATTCATTGGTGGAATACTAGGCAATCCGAAATTTTTTTGAATGATATTCAAGAGAAAAATGTTTTAGAAAAATTCCTAGAATTAGAAGAACTATTCTTGTTGGATGAAATGATAAAAGAATACCCAGAGACACATATAAAAAAGCTTAGTATAGGAATACACAAAGAAACGATACAATTGGTCAAAACACATAATGAATATCATCTCCATATCATTTTGCATTTGTCGACAAATATAATCTGTTTTACTATTCTAAGTGGTTATTTTATTCTGGGTAATGAAGAACTTGTTATTCTGAATTCTTGGATTCAGGAATTCTTCTATAACTTAAGTGACACAATAAAAGCTTTTTCTATTCTTTTAGTTACTGATTTATGGATTGGATTTCACTCAACCCATGGTTGGGAACTAATGATTGGTTCGATCTACAATGATTTTGGATTGGCTCATAATGAGCAAATTATATCTGGTCTTGTTTCCACTTTTCCAGTTATTCTAGATACAATTGTGAAATATTGGATCTTCCGTTTTTTAAATCGCGTATCTCCTTCGCTTGTAGTCATTTATCATTCAATGAATGAATGATAAACTTATTTGATTTCCTGATATCAATCAAAAAGTTTTTTCACGTAAAAAAAGGGCATTTTTTTTTTCATTCTTTATACTTTTCAAGGCCTTCGTCCTGTTTTCGTTGAATTTTTTCAGTACAATGGCAGACTCGTGGATAGGGAACTATACTAGCTACCTATCTAATTTATTGTAGAAATTCCGGGATCAATGATTGGATCATGCAAAATAGAAATACTTTTTCTTGGGTAAAGGAACAGATGACTCAATTTATTTCTGTATCGATCATGATATATGTAATAACTCGAGCATCTATTTCAAATGCGTATCCCATTTTTGCGCAGAAAAGTTATGAAAATCCACGAGAAGCAACCGGGCGAATTGTATGCGCCAATTGCCATTTAGCTAATAAGCCTGTGGATATTGAAGTTCCGCAAGCTGTACTTCCTGATACTGTATTTGAAGCAGTTGTTCGAATTCCTTATGATATGCAAGTGAAACAAGTCCTTGCTAATGGTAAAAAGGGGTCTTTGAACGTGGGGGCTGTTCTTATTTTACCCGAGGGATTCGAATTAGCCCCCACCGATCGTATTTCTCCCGAGGTGAAAGAAAAGATAGGAAATCTGTCTTTTCTGAGTTATCGTCCTAATAAAAGAAATATTCTTGTGATAGGTCCTGTTCCAGGTCAAAAATATAGTGAAATCGTCTTTCCCATTCTTTCCCCCGACCCCGCTACAAAGAAAGACGTTAACTTCTTAAAATATCCTATATATGTAGGTGGGAACAGGGGAAGGGGTCAGATTTATCCTGATGGGAGCAAGAGTAACAATACAGTCTATAATGCTACATCCGCGGGTATAGTAAGCAAAATAGTACGTAAAGAAAAGGGGGGATATGAAATAACCATAGTTGATGCATCAGATGGTCACCAAGCGGTTGATATTATACCTCCAGGGCCAGAACTTCTTGTTTCAGAGGGTGAATCTATCAAGCTTGATCAACCATTAACAAGCAATCCTAATGTAGGGGGGTTTGGTCAGGGAGATGCAGAAATAGTGCTTCAAGATCCATTACGCGTCCAAGGCCTTTTGTTCTTCTTGGCATCTGTTATTTTGGCACAAATTTTTTTGGTTCTTAAAAAGAAACAGTTTGAAAAGGTTCAATTATATGAAATGAATTTCTAGATCCAGAAATTCCTTACCATCAAGTTGATAAAAAGCGCCGAATTCTTGTTGATCAAAAAAATGAAATATGTATTTCTGTAAACTTCCTTAAACCTACTTTGCTTTGTTTTTTGTTTCTAGTATTTTTGCGAGATCTATGGAATTCATTACTTGTATTCCATTTTTAGTACTAGGCACTAGCCAATAGGTATACAAAAACAAAGGAAGAAGATACAAGACAAGGACTGGATAAATGAAATGAAAGGAACAGTCTAGGAAGGATTATAAGTTTTCCTAATCTTCTATTCGACACAAGAAAAGGTATAACTCCTTTTTCTTGTGTCGTCTTGTATCGAAATAATAATGCTTTTTCTCTTGTTCACCAAAGATTAATATTTCTTCTTTTCCGGATATATCGGAAATCTTTTGTTTAGATTCATACATTCATTATTTTAAATAAATAAAAACATAAGAAATAAGAAGTAGTAGACAAACAAAAAGTTTTAGAGGGGAGTCATTCATTGAGTAAACGGAGC